TTAGGAGTCCGTTTGGAAATCGTGCGCGCTGCGCGCACCCCCCCGAGTATACGAGTATATGATTAAATTAGTTATTTAATTCAAATTCAACCAATGATTCGTTATTGGAGCAGATAGCAACAACCATTTCAGCGGACATGCTTCCGATGGAGGTTTCATTAGTCGAAATTTTTTGATAATAATAGGCTCTTTCGCCGTTCAAGAATTCTTGTTTAGGCAGTTCATATCATCCACACATAGTGATCTAAGATTTCAATTCTTCCATGTTTCAGCAGTAGCATATTGTTCCATGGAGCTAAGGCCAAAAAGATGAAAGAAACAAGTGTTTCCACGACTCTACCATCGGCCAATTCTGTTCCACTGAATCCCCTTTTCATGGGCACATATCTTTACGGCTAAGGAATGGGGAATCTTTCCCCTGTTACATGAATCAAATGTTTCATTTCATTCAGGAAAAGCCATTTCTTTCTCAACAATGTCTTTGTCATTTGATCCAATAGCGTTTGGTTAGATAGGAAAAAATTTGATAAATACTGATAACTCTCGGTTAGAATCTTAGAACGGAAAGATTCCTTAGATAATGAACTATTGGTTCTACTCTTGCGATGAATCAACAATTCGAATTCTTCCGTATTTTTGATGAACCAGCCTTTATACATAGATGTAGAAGGATTTTTTCGAAGCTCCTTTGGCATCTCTTCATCTGCAAAGAATTCTCGACGTGAAAACACAGAGACAGAGGACTGCTCAGAGGACTGCTCTTGGAGTAGGGAAAATAATAGATCCGTGGGGTCCCAAATGAATTGGTTTGTTGTCAAACGGTTTTCTTTTGTGTAAGATCTATTTGGTATCTGGTACTCCATCTCCGAGTCATTCTCGAGAAGCTCATCCTCTTTCTCTTTATCTTGATGATAAAGAGAAATGTTATCTTGAGGAAAAAGAGAAATGTTATCTTGAGGATAAATGCTCGGAAGCTCATCCTCATCCTCTTTATCTTGATGATAAATGTTCGGAAGCTCATCCTCTTGATCTTGATGATCAATGCTCTGTTTGCCCCAAAATGACCCAGCCAAATAGGGAAATCCCAATTCAGTGGACCTTTTGATACAATCAAATAGATTGCCACAAGAGCGCCATATTTGAGGCGCCCAAACTATTTGATTGAAGAAGAAATCCCCCTTCTCCATTTTATCCGGATCCAATTCTTCCCCTTCTTCAAACTCCAACCACGATTGTTCATAAGAAAAAAATACATTTCGTATGATATCTAACGGATTCCTTGGTTCGGGCCGAAGAAGTAATGTCACTCGATTATTATCATTATTATCAAACTGACTGCAATCTTTTTCTGTCCGTGGGGATCCCGCCAAAGCCAGAGCGTCTTCTGCTTCGAATAGTAATAATAGTAATAGGCCATGAACTAGATTCAAATCATTCTCAAGGAATCCATAAGAAATGATCCGATCTTTTTCATCGGGTCTGGACCAAAGATCTTGAGCGACCGATCCGGCAGAACAACTCAAAAGATAAAGAAGTATCGTGAATCTCTTTATGTTCCTTCTAAGTTCGAAGTACCATTTGTACAAATAAAAATCCCCCCCTACCTGACATGATCTATTATTCATATAGATAGATATAGGATCTATGGGGAAATTACTTAGAAATACATTTTGTGCGATAGCCCTTCCTATCTGATAGAAAAGGATCCCATGATTCTGAGCCGATCTTATATGGGGTCGAAAAGTCCAAGTTGTTTTATGAATAATTGATCTAATTGTATTCATTTCTATAATGGATTTCTTCTGTGCAATACTAATCGATAGGACATTATTGATAAATCCTCCAAGATCTAGTACATTGGAACCCATGGTTAGGGTATCGAATCCATTAGCATGGAATATCTCCTTTTCCAAGTGAAATCCCCTAGTATATGAAAGAGTGAAAAAGTGCTTTCGTTGTTGTGGAGGAACAAGCCTTCGTACCTTAATGCATGTATTTAATTTATCCGGAGCTATTAGAGTGGGATCCACTTGTTGGGGAACATGAGTCGAAGCAATAACAAGAATCTTTCCAGTGGAACAATCCCTGGAGAGATAGTTCTCTAATTGAACGAGGAATAAGAATACGAAATCCGACTGATCCATATTCAGATCATGAATGTTTGGAATCCATACTATGCAAGGAGACATTGTTTTTGCGAATTCGAATTGTAATTCGAATTGAGCCATGATCTCAATATAAGGGCTTACTAGTTTAACGTTTCCTATTTTCATTTGCGAATCCAGATACTCTATAAACATAGGTATCATCTTGATATCCATATCGATCTGATCGATATCATTATCATTCTCAGTCTCATTATCAACAATCTTAAAGTAATCATCACTATCCCACACAAGATCCTTAATATGGATCTTATGGATACTATCATATATACTCATAATGTCCATCTTATACATAATATCACTCTCATCAAAATCAAGCATATTGTAACCTAGGTCATCAAACCAAAAACTTTTGACCTTGGTCGTAAATACCGTAATGAAAGGAACATAGAAGTTTGTCGCTAGGTGTTTGACCAAACAGGATCGTCCAATTCCCATAGAACCTATCACTAAAATACCTCTAGAACTATAAGGGAATAAGGGGAGCGAAAAGGGAATTTCATCAGAAGATGGGGAATGAAAACTATCGACCACCCCCGAGGTTTGTGAATCAGTGATTGTCTGATAATGAGCAAGGAATATCCGTCTTTCTGCTAAACAGGATCTATTGAACTCATAATTCATTAGATCTTTTTTATGAATTATGTATCGTAAGAAAATAGATCCCGATTGTTCAATCATTTGATAACCAGAGTCATTCTTGAATAAATGATAACTATGTGTCAGACTCAATAGAAATTTATCAATTCTTTTTTCTGTCGTTAAGGTGGAGAACTGAATCAATAATTTTTTTTCTTTACTTGGAATACAAGAACTGTCCGCGATAAAGGATTCTATTTTCCCATCAATAAAATAACCTTTCACGTTTTTTCTTTTTATTATCAATGAATACATCTCTTTAGTTGTACGACTTAGATGCCTCGTCTTTCTCGAAAAAATGATTTTATTGATGGGATTTGGTATGATACTGACAAGATCGATGAGATTTATATTCCAATAAAAACGTATTGATTTGAACTCATAGTTAACCAATAGCATGTTGAAATCAAAAAACCACATCCGTATTGCTTCCAGAAAATCTTCTAATTTTAGCATGTTGAAATCAAAAAACCACATCCATATTGCTTCCAGAAAATCTTCTAATTTGTTCTTCAGAAAAACTAGAAATAGAAAGAGATTCTTTGACCAGAAAGAATTCAGTTCAGATGTAGGATACCTATCCAGAAATTCTTGTAATTCCGTTATGTATGATTGAATCGTCAAATATTTGATCTTTTCTAACTCTGTCTGTAACCTACTAAAGCTAAAGACTTGGGAAAAAAAGAGAAGATGTATAGAAACGAGATATCCAGCAACAAGAAGAAGTAAAAAGATTGAATCGAGGAATTCCCGAGGATTTGTGGATATCAGATGTGCCCATATCCATACGGGTGACTCATTTTTTCGATGAATCTGTTCTTCGAACAGAATAAGATGAAAATTCTGTAAACATTGACTCGAAATCTCACTTATCAGAGTCCATTGTGTCAGAATCCATTGTGGAAGAATCTTCTGAAGAATTTTCTGAAGAATTGGCTGTGATAGATCTGATCCATGTATCATATCATGAAAAATGGATACAAATTTTTGACTGCTACTTAGTATCGGCAATGGGTCTGAAAGAATATCTAAAAGGGTGAATTTTAGATATTTGCACCCTGTCGAAGTAAGTAACCATGGCATATATGTTTGGAACAGATTCCATTTTGAGAAATTTGAAAAAGCACTATCTCGTTTCTTTTTTCTATACATTTGCCCTTTCTCAACGCATTTATTTAGACGAAGACTCCGTTTTTTCCTCTTTCCGGATATTCCGGATAGTAAATCTTTCTCAGAACATGGAATGTGCATCAAACCCATGCTTGAATTGAAACTGAGATACTGATGCAAGTTATTCCCTTCTGAATCAGATAGATTCATATCTGAAAGAGGCTGACAATAAGTTCTTTCCAAATTTTGTATTTGTTCCTCTGCGAGAGGTGTTGCAGAAATATCTGCGATCGAGTAAATAGCTCTACGAACGAATGGATCGGAACAAATTGGAAAATGAAAAGATTTGTACAATTTGTACAAGTTATACGTTTCATCACCACTTTGTGGGAAATCGTTAGGTATGAAGATGTCGGATACCTGTGACTCGATTGGTGAAATAGCCTCTCTCTCCAAAAAAAGATCTTCTTTTTTACCGACGTACAAAGAAAATATTTTGTTGCGAATGGACAAGATATTGAGGAATTGTCCATATGTAAGATCATAATTATTGATACGGGTCTTTTCCACATAAAAAGGGAATCCTTTGTTACAATAGAACCAGAAGTGATGTGGACCATTCAAGAATCGAAGTCGATGTGCTTTATAAAAAGCAGATATCAATGAACTTCTATGAAATGGTTTCACGGGATTCAGCCAATTGTCTCGATCGTGGGATATCATTGAGAAATATGAATCCATGTTCTCAAAGTATTTCCTGCGATTCTTTCGAGTATGGAATGAGTTAATCATCCGCTTTGGTATCTTTTTGAAAAAAGATGGTAATATTGTTCCTTCATTGATCAATAATTTCGGTCTTTGGGAAGTATCACGATCATCCAAGAAGAAGGGTTTCAATTTCTTCAAATGAACGATTTGAACACCTATGTATTCTAACAAATGATTGCAGAGTTGATCATTCGAACCTTTCCATTCATAGATGTGGATCTCGGAGCTATGAATGGGGATATTCCCGATACTAACAAAGAAAAAGGGAAGTAACTTGGATAACTTGGATGATAACTTGGATAAAAGTAACTTGGATAACTTGGATAACTTGGATGAAAAGAAACGAAGTGACTTATCAAAATCTTTTTTGTCGATAGCCTCGGACCAATCAATCGAATATTTATTAAGACGTAATCGATCGAACACTACTTGCACTACTTGAAAAGGATTCTTCTGTTCAGAAACGAAATGTTCCAAATGTTCCTGGAAATTCTTAGTCCCATTGGACCATTTGTATCTATATACATCAGGATCCCGATTCATGGATCTCTCAATTCGAGAAATAAGAGGATCAAACCATTTCTTCTGATTCTTTTTCAAATTCGATAAATGTTGGTTGATCATATATTTCATTATAGTTATATGATTCAGAGTCTCATTTCCTATTTGATCCCTTTGAATTCCATATTCGAAGTTGCGATCGGATCTATTCATTAAAAAGAAAAAGAATCGATTCGATACATTTCTGATGTACCCATAGGTACTATATTGGATTTGAATCAGATTTCGGATCAATCTATATTGATTGATTGCCTCCATGATGTTGTTGCTAGCAAATACCGCTCCCAAATCATTCCCGCAGTAGATCCGGACCAATTTTTTTCTGATCCTTCGGGAAAAAGATTCACTCTCCTCATAAAAAAGAGGAGGTAAAACCAATAAAGATTTCTTTTTCGATTCATCTCTGGAGTTGAATACCTCATTCAAGAATTTTTGTTGATCCAACCCGTAGGAATCCATAGAAAAGGAAAATCCCCTATAATACACCAGATCCGGCTCAGTTATTGATAGAGTGAATAGATCCGCCATTTCTGGGAATCTCTCTTCTGATTCCAAAAAATCCATTTTTGGATTTCTTTCATCTATTCCATGACCGGAACAAAGGGGGATACGCGTTACGCCACGATTTTTTGGAAAGAATGAAATCTTACCGGAACTGTCCATATCCGGGATGTGATATGGTTCCGAAGGATGAATTGAGACGGTATTTTGTAAATACGTAATGATCTTGAATATATCAACCATTTCTTTCTTTTCCGCTCGCCTGGAAGGGACAAAAGAAATATCTTGTTTTCTCTTCAACCATTTCTGATCTCTAGTGGACCTCTCGGTAGGATTCGAACCCATATAAAGTTCTGACCATCTGTCAGAGAAAAAAGAACGAATTGATCTTGTAGGATTCCCAAGAAATTCTTCGATTTCTTCCGGAAATCGATCTGATTCTATCTTTGTTCGTTCCGTTTGAAGAACAGAAGGATCCCAAAGAATCGATCTCTCTTTGAATTGCTGAATCTGTGTTTGATCGATCAATGTGTGATATTCTGAATCCTCATTTCTAACGGAATCAAAATGATCTCTGGATTGATCAGAAGAAGATCCTTTCCATTGGCTGGAATCCGTTACTCGAACGAAAATAGATCTTGCGGAATCATATTGAATATTTGACAATACATTCCGTACCTTACTAAAAAACCGATCCTTGTTTACCAACCACACATTGTCTAACCCAATCCAATTCTCTCTCGAGACGTTCCTCAAAAAATCCGATTCGTGCTGATTCTTTCCCCAACTAACAAAGAGATCTTGGCGGAATTGCCACATATGAAATTGAGCACAATTCTGCAAAGAAATACCCCACTTGTTTCTCGAGAAGAGATGGGAAACATGCTCAATATCATTATCATTGGATTGCATAGTTGCCCCAGCTCCTTGTTGTTTGAAGAAACTATCCCCCTCAATTGGTCTTTTTTCACGAAGACCAGACATGAGATAACAAATCAAGTCTTTCCCTAAGATTTCGAATAGCTGTCCCGAATTCAAGTTGATTATATTTCGTTTCTTCCTCGGAGAAAGACGATCAAACAATTCCGAATCATGGTCCTTGCGGATCGGATCATCCGTATAGGATAAAAAAAGAAATTCCAGATATTTGCTATCTTTCTCTTTGAATGAGATCTCAATTCCAGCTACGGTTTCATTAGATATCTGACAACTAGAATCCCTCTTTTTTCCGATCCGGTTCCTCCACCACCGCGAACCCCGATTAGATTCAGGCATGATACACTTTTTCTTTATTGGATTTATTGGAAAAGTACTCTCTTGCGGATCCGTGAAAAAACTCTCAGAAATCTTTTTCCCTTTTGACAGTAGCGAAACAATCAACCTATTTCTATTGGAAAAACAAAAAGATTCTTCCAATGTCTCATTTCTTGGTCCAATAGAATTCATAGATATAGGCAGAAGCCACATCAAATAGAGATTTTTTCTTTCGACCATTTTTCGATTGTTCATACGATATATAACAACCACTACTCCAAGCAGTGCTACACCTTTGATAAGCAGTGTTACACCTTTGATAAGCAGTACTACTACTACATCTTTGATAAGCAGTACTACACCTCTGATCGAAAAATTAAAATATCGATTGATTATTGCACCCCATGAATTACGTGAAAGTAGGATACCCAAAATTCGGGGGTCAAAGAGTTTCAGAAAACGTTCTTGATGGAACAAAATGTGAGTGAAAGATCCTACCACG